GGTTTTTAGGTTTGTTTCGAATTCGAATAGGTTTGCATCAAGGTACGTTTTCCCAAATGTTGATGGCTTGGAGTTCCCCATCTTTGAAGAGAAGGAGAGGTATGGGGATATAGTATATATAGAGTATAGTCCCTACCGTACGGTGCCCGAACACGATTTCTATCTTTCTACCGGGGACCTCTCTTTCTTTTTGAATTTCATCCACAGAACGAACCAAGAACTGATAGAATTGTTGATGCGGAAAGAAGAGTGGAATTAATGATTTGAAAAAGAGGGCTAGGTCTAGCCAAGGATTGAGTCCTTTTTCTTTTGGATCTGCTACTCGACCCGTATTCTGTTACAGGTTTGCCTAGCGCTTCCATCGAAAGCTTATACCTGTTGACTTTGAAGAAAATTGCCATCCTCCTTTTAAATTAAAGCATCCCGTTCTTCGATTTCTGATTCATATGCATCTCAAGCCTTAGAGGAAGGGCCAAGCAAGGGTTAACGTTGTGTAGTCGGGAATAGAGTTGCCGGTAACCTTTGGCTAATAGCTAGCCTAAGACAAGAGGCAATAAAGCAGAGCTAGCGAAGGGAGACCAAAAGCAGGAGCTTTTTAAGCGCGCTCTGAAACAAAGGAGGCAGATACGTGAATGAAGTGAGATCTTGGAACAAGGGCAGTGGTTGGGTCTAGGAGAAAATGGAAGGAAAGTGGCTTGGGAATGAAACAACATAGGCAGTCCCTCATGAGTGCGGCACGCATCATTGCCTTTCGCAGCAGTGCCTGACCGGTCCTTTCTCCTCTACAGGAAAAAGGGGTTTTGACCGCCAGGAGCCGGCTGTTGATAGCGAAGGACGAGCGTGATGCGATCCAGTCTCGATGTGCGGCAACTCCTGAAGGAGAGCTAGGCAGGACGATCTCCCGTGGCTCTAGATTAATGTGGTACGGCTAGGGGTGGACGCAAGTGTGAGGTACTGCATTGGCATTCTAAGCAGCGTTCCCCGGTAGCTGAGGAAGCCCCTTCTACGTTCTCAATGCCCGCGTCGACCCTATCGTCGCGTAAGGTGAGTTGACCGTCCATTGACAGAAGTTCATAGGCTTTTTAAGGAGGGATAACTAAACAACGGTCATCGGCGATGTGACATGATCCCTCAGTTCTCTTGGCCCCGGCCGAGATTTAAAGCCTATCGCTCGACCACCAATGTCTTACACTGCATGGCCAGCGGCTTTAGCTTCTGCTACTGACAATGACTACAGCTCTGACGACTGCCCTTTTTTTGTTTTTGGCACCATCCCAGGTCTCATTCCTGGGGTTGTAGAGATTTCCGTCTCTACAGACGTTGGTTCCGAGCACATCGTGTTGGGATCAATGTTGGTGTCGCATGAAGCACTGTCACCGGTTGTGTTGTGGTGTTGATCAGTATAGTGATGACACTGCCGCATGATATGGTGGCAACAATCTTCACATCATCTCTGTCCTATATCAGTAAAGCTAACCACTTTACTGGTATATTTCATAGATGATGACCTGGTTGGAGCCCAGGCGCCCCCCCATGAGACAAATTCGTTTTGTCCATTAAGGAGAGCGGAAGCATAACTGTCTTTCTCGAACCAACGATTATTAATAAGGCGACCATGAATGATCTTTTCAATGTTGTTGAGAAAGTGTCAGGTGCTTCCTGGCGGAGTCTGTTTGAACAGACTCGGAGGTTAATGGGACTTCTAATGAAGGTTCCATTAATTTCCTCTGCTTCCATTACCAGGGAAGTCGGCCTTGCGGCTGTACACTTCATGCGGAATGTGATACGGTTATACCGACGTTCTGGCCTTTGTTTTACTGCACTTTACTTGAAGCAGTGTTCTGTATCTCTTCAGCGTTATTACGCTGGGAGCTACGATCCAAAGGCAAAACTCTCGGTTCCCGTATCCCTGACTAGGTGTGGTATACCCCGTCTGATTCCCCCTGTCCTGAGATCCCATCTCAGGCGTCGGGACTCACACGGTGATATGCTGGTTCGACTTTATCTATCTTGGTTTGGTCTGGCCAAGATGATCTGTGTTGCTCCGAAGATTACAAAAGCAACCTGGTCATCTTTGGTTACACCTCATCCAGATATTGATTCAGTCAAGGAGATCCTTGGAGAGATTAAAACCTCTTTTAGGGTTCTCCAGCCATTATATCTACCATACCTCCGTGACATTCCTTTGGTTAAGGGGATGTCATGGGATCCAACGTGGAAATCAACCCCAATCCTCGACAGTTTCCTTCGCAAAGAATATGGTTATTCTGTGGATGGAACTGTTGATGATTGTTGCCGCCGTAATTCCCGGTTTCAGAACATTTTTGTTAATCTGAAACACGAAATTGCTGCGTTTATCTATAAGGTGAATAAAATTCATTCCTTTATAGATGGGTTCTTTTCACCAGGTATTCTCTGGTATCCTCGGGTGTTATATCCCTTGGACTATACACAGAATACTTGGTTTGCTAATTGGGATCTAACGTACTTTGAAAAACACGTTGGACCCTATTTTGCATCCTTATTGGGTGCATATAGGGGACTCCCAATAGCTTCCGGTCGGATCAGTCAAGTGATCGAAGGGGGTGGTAAAAGGAGACTGTTTGCCATATGTAATTATGTCCAACAGCGTCTCCTTTTCCCAGTCCATAAGTGGGCGATGTCGGTTCTATCCCGTATTCCTACAGATGGAACCTTCAACCAGGAGCGTCCATTGCATCGCTTAAAATCAAAAGGTTTAAATATACTTTTTTCCTTTGATCTTAAGTCTGCGACGGACCGTTGGCCACTGTCAGTCATGTATACTCTCCAAGAGTGTATCTGGGGGAGTACACTTGCATCTGCCATTGTCAACAGCTCCTTGGGCCTCAACACTTTCCTTGTAATGAAACCATTGACAAAGAAGTTGTATGAGGTCGCCTTTCTTGTCGGACAAGCCCTCGGGCTTTACGGCTCATGGTCACTTTTCGCACTGTCCCACCATTACATTGTATGGTTGGCAGCTTGGAGGGTACAACCAGAGCGTACTCACCCCTTCTGGGATATGCTCTCCTCGGTGATGATATAGTAATCGCCGATGAGGAGGTGGCCCTAGAATACAGGAAGATCCTTGAGCAGCTGAATGTCCAAATATCATTACCGAAATCTCTTATTTCGCGTAATGGTACGTTGGAATTCGCCAAGAGGTATTGGACTAAGTCGATGCAAGTCGATCTTTCTCCAATCTCTCTTCGGGCTCTTTGGACCGCCCGCTCATCCGTGGGACTTTGTGCAGTTGCCGAGAAGTACAACGTTACATCGACGTCTGTTCTTCTTCGGTTGGCTGGTGCAGGTTATCGCGTGAGAGCGCGTCTTCATTCTACATCATCTCGTCGATGGTGTAGATTGAAAGCTGTAGCAGGTAAGCCTTTCAGGTCAAGCCATTTTCCTCTTGAGTTTTGGATTGGTAGGGGTAACCCCCTCAACCCATACTTGAGAGCAAAGTTAATAACTTTCCTTCTGCGGGAATTGAAACCCAAAGAATTCAAGTTATTTCCTCAGGAAATGGTCTTTGACGGTGAGCGAGAGATCCTCGAGCGCACTGTTTTGTTCGGTTGGATGAAGCAGTGGCTCCGGTGGGTTTCTTGGTATTACACTGAAGCATTATCTCCAGATGTGACCATTGATCAATTGCTTAATGCACCATATTGTTCAACATCCTGGAAAAGGTCCAACTTGGATATAAATTTATTCAAGTTTGGCCTTGTCTGGAAGTTGTATGATATGTCTGCCGGTTGGACGATCAGTACAGTTCCTTCGAACTTACTTGATCCAAAGACCATTATCAAACATGATCGATGGATACTTGGTGGTTACAAAGGTACCGACTTTCTTATGGCTCCATTAGACTTACCATCTAATGGTGACAAGGAAGCAGGTATAAGAATCTAAGTGCACCTGAGCACATCGTCCTTGGAATAAAATACTGTCTCGGGAGACCGGGATGGGGGTGTATTCCAAGGCAGTTTGGTAACTGGCTGGTAACCGGTTACCAAAACACCCTCTGACGACTGCCCTACTTACTTACTTACTCACTTGCATGTCGTCTTCGGCTGGCTCTTGACATTCCAGATCTATCTTCCACTCGCGCTCTCGAGACCTGACTAGACATGAAATGAACCATCTATCCGTACTTCTTGTCTCAGCTCTTGTCTTCGACGACGAGCCCCCCCGTTGCACGGCCCTCCATGCAAGACTGTGAGATAGTCCCTGTCCGTAGCGAATCTAGCCACCAGGGCACAAAATATCTATCAGTTCAAAGTTGAAAATCTTCCATCCTTGAGATTTATGAAACTAAGTTTCTTGCGGTAAGCACTAAAGCTTTCCTCCATGGCTTACAGGATTTCCTCCATTCTTCATCCGTGACCTCCAGAACCGGGTAAACTTCCATCATCTTTTTAAGCTCCTCAGTAATAGTGTACGAGCAAAGATCTTCCTCATTCCATATTTGCTCGTCAGCTTCCACAAGGGCTTCACATTCTTCATCAGTCTTGCCCAGGAGGGAGTCCCTGTAGGAGATAGGCTTTTTACCAGTGCTAGTACCGTTGGATTCACAATTTCCCTCAGTACTAGGTTTTCCTCTTTCATTGCTTTACTAATTGACTTTTTCCCTTCCTGCAGCTTATGTGCAAAAACCAATCAACTGACTTGTCTGCTTACAAGGTTCAAAGTACAAGGAAAAAAGAAAGCGGAGGCAAAAGCCACTATCTTATCTACATACGCTATCGATTGAGTAGCGAGTAGAGAATAAAGATTTAGCGAGAAAAGCAGCTTTCCCAGATAGAAAAAAGGAGATAAAAAAGCTCTTCAGGAAAGCCAACTCCAACTCAAAGTGTCCTTTCATTCTTTTTCACGTGCATAACCTGCCCTCTGCCGATACAAGGCACTAGCCAATGCAGCATTCTCGGAAACTTATAACAGTCTCGCTATAGCTTTATGAATGCCAGATTGATCCTAGAAGCTTTTTTTTACTTAGATTTAGGGTACACTAGATAAGCAACTCTATGTTATCCCTAGTAGGGCTTGTAAACGTCTGGGAATGGAAAAGACTTCAGGAAGGTAAACTTTTCTCCCACGGTATAGAATGGAGAAGGGCTTAATGGACTGATTTTTGTTCTTTAGTTCGATTAGGACCTCCGAATCCCCGCATTCCTTAGCTCTTAAGCCAGTGAATGTGGAGCTCAAGAAGGTGAAGGTCCTCGATATCCAAGTCTCTTATCCTTTAATCCAGAATCTAGCAGCAGAGATGGTTAATGAAAGTAGGCCCACTGATAGAGGGCTGGCCGAAGCCTCCCATGTGATTGTGATCTATGAAGGCAGACTCAAGCAATTAATTGTCCGGTCCTCAACAATGTGAAATCAGAGCCAAGCCCGCCTTCACTTTCTTATGTGAAAGAGGTCTTTGATTTCAATTTTATGAAAATCTGCCCTTCTTTCTTCAGAATACGAATTGGGCATATCATTTGAAATGCATTCTTTCTTTTTGATCCTTGGCGCCCTTGCTTGACTTCAGGAGATATAAGAAGCCCAAGCATGAATATAGGGACAAGCAAGTTCAGTGATCCTGGGGAATGAGCCTAATTCCACTTTGCTTGAAAGAGGAAGAGTGAAGAAGGGGTAACTATCTAGAAAGACTGAGCCTTAGCATGCAGAGAAGAAGGGCTACTAGTGAAGATGCCGAGAATGGCCGGGGATTACCGGTCTTAGTTAGAATCTGTTGCAAATGCATGTGAGGGAGGGAATGATTGCAATTTAGTATTAGTAAGGGAAGGCAAGTGCCATGGCATGGAACTTCTTTTCTTCTTTGTACGAGTCTCTAAAGGCTCTGCCTTAGAAAGAAGAAGCTGCTACAGACAGAATAGGCTGCTCTCGAATGCCCCGCTACGCCCCTGTTCTCGACTCCGGTGCTATTGACTAAAGTGGTGACATATTGGATCTTGCCATTTCCAGGAGCATTGATGCCGAGAATCGTCTAGTAGGTAGTAACTGATTGCCCACAGGGGTTGTTCTCTTTGCGGGATTGGAGCTTTTAAGCCACTCTATGGCTAGCTTAGGAAAAAAATCTTTTTTCTTTTTTTTTATATTAGAATATAAAGGTGCAGTACATACTATCTAGAAAGAGAATATGAACGCGTGCTTTGAGAGGTTATGCAATCATTCCTTCTTTCGGGTGAGGAAATGGGCTTCCATTTGTAAGCACCCTTGCAGTATAGGATAAGGCCTAAACCATATCATCAATCAGTTTATGGGCTCGCTTTCAGCTCTCAACAAGTCTGTGTAAACCTTCATTCCTATCCTGCCAAACTGAGGCTGCCAGCGCATTGTATCTAACCACACTGTGGCAAATCGATACAAGTAGCTAAACAGCTTGCTATACCATACTTTTCAAAGGCATCTCCTGCCGGTTGGACGTGCTCTTTAGCTGCTAAACGGGACCAAAATGCCATACTACGACTAGTTCCAAACGCGCAGGTCGGGATAGGGAGGAAAGATTGCCCTTTGATTCGTGACTGATGCTGATGGAAGACCTTAAGGTTCAGTGCATAGCTCCAGCGGATCATCCACAAGAAAGAGTACGTAGCTCAAGCCGATCTACCCATAGAAATCCCAGCTATATAGAGAAAGATTTTTGTCAACTTTGAAGCCGGCCCTAACTTAGAAATCCAGGTAGGGCCAAAAACACGGAGTTGGGAAAAGAAGTCCAATACTGATCGTAGACCACTAGTTAACTGTACTCCTAAGGGCAAGGTGTACTTCTCTTTTGAATGGCATTGGTTGGTTGTCCTTCGCTTCGATTTCCAAGTCTTTTTATATATTAAGTAGCTGTATGCATGTACATGAGATGTTGCAAGCGGTATCTCCTCCGCTTTCATTCCACGTTAGCTATTTGATTAGTTAGTCAAAAATTTCTAGCCCAAGGGGCGTTTCGTTGCTTACTTGTTAAAGTAAGGAAAATGAGCTAAAATTAGAAGCTTTCTGAAGAGTGAGACTCTGATTCCACCTTGGAAAAGGGCTCAGTTGCTAGACCAAGCCATAAGTCAAAGGGAACCCTACTCTTTAACCAGACCGCCGCGAGCCGCAAAACTCGGTGCGATCGGGAGTGGTTACCACACGAGGACAGTATCTGGGGAGTCGGGCTTTGCTAGCTGACGATAGCTAGCACCACCGATACGGGCAACCGTAGAAAAGCGCCGCACAGAATATCAGTCGGCAATGGTCATTAGACCATACGGGTGGTAGAAGTTCTTAAGTGCAGAAAGAGAGACAGGAGATAAATCAACTGTGCCTCCCTTGCCTTGACTCGGAACCTCTTAGCAAACTCAAAAGCGCGGAAATCAGGGACTTACTATATGTGAAATAGTTACTCCAAGTCTCTCCAGCGCTTGCTCATATCGAGAAGCTATCACAACGTCATCCCGGGTAGTCAATGAAGCGGGAACCAGGGTAGACCTCTTCCGCACAAATCCACACCAATAGATGGTGGGATAAGGCAAATAAAGGCCAGGAAGAGTAGTCTCCGAGAGGTTGCCCTGCAACAAAGTCGTCTATTTTATTGTAACTAACTGAGTCTTGACAGAAGGTTTGAAGCTCTTCTCGCTTTGTTGGAGTTTCCTGAGTCTCCTCTTTCCTATCGAGACCCCCATCTCCTGCACCTGCTAAGCAATCTATTTCATGTTCCACTGACAAGGCATCTCTATCTCCATTTCTTTGTTCCGATGTCTATCCAGCGGACTTCCCATATCTATATCCCTGGGATGCAATGAGCCAAATCAAAGTCTTTATTCCCCATCTCCTCGGAGGCGAAACAAGATCATGAAGATTTAAGCATATGAATAGAATCGCACTTGGGAAAGGGAAGTGAATCCCTTGAAGTTCATCCATCCGGCATTGGATGCGTCCGTACCGAAGACGAATTTCCTGGCAAAAAACGTGTTTGACTACATAGGGTCCGCCCCAATTGGGCTTGAACTTACCTCCTGTGTATTCTCATCCCATCTACTAAGCACTTCAGGTCAACGGTACCGCATACCTTAGCCCCTCTTCATCTTCCTTCGTATGGCCCAGGTTCACTGAAACTGTCTCACTGTATGCGCTTGTCTGAGAACCAGCTGGCTTTGACTTGTTTTCACTCGTACTGAAAGCTCTACGGCAACATACTACTTATTCAATCCCCCTACCCTTAGACACTAGGGTTTCCAAGTTCAGTTGGACGATTGAAAGTTTAGGAAATGATAGTTATTTCTAGCTCTGAATATGACTAGCCAGCCTGGTCTTGAGTAAAGGTAAGGGAAATAAAAGGACTGCTTCCACTAGCTCGTTTGGAAATTAGAAAAGACTAGGGCTTAGCCCTTTCTTTACATGATGATGAAAGCTTACAGTATGAACCTATTTCCTCTCTCGACCTAGCCTTTTACTCTGGCTGGATTGAAAACTAACTGAATACTGTCTCACCCGCAGGCTGCCCCGTAACCCGTCTTTCAAAGAAAGAGGCCCGACAGCAAAACAAAGGCAACCCAACTATCTGCAAGGGAACCCGCAGAATGACTGCGAACTCTAACTTCAACCAGATATTCATCCTTAATACTTGCTCCAACGGACTCCTCCCTGATAAAGTATGATATAAGAAATGAATTCGGTCGAGTCACTTCCTACCTTAGCCCAACCAAGCACTAGGCTAATCCAATACCAAAAGGTTACGCAGTAGCTCGAACGATAGTCCGAGGATGGGAACTTTCTTGCTTTCTATTTTCTGAGTGGAGTCAGGTATGCAACTCGCCGGACTCGAACTGGCACTGCTCTGATCAATCCTATTGGACGAGACTGTTCAATAAGCATTTTGTTCCTACAATAGAGTTTTGTTGTCGCAGTTCGAAAGGAATCCTTCCTACATCTGCGGGCAAGCCGCTTCATGGAATCCTCTTTCCGGACACCCCCCTTCATCCTCTGTCTGGTCTAGAGACTACTTTCAGCTTGAAGCTCCTTGTCTCCTCACTGAAAGCGTAAGCGACTCACCAGTTAACCCTCCCAAAAGCGAGTCATATCGTAAAACAACCTACAAACTCTTACTTCCTCTACCCCGGGGGATCCCTTATCCCGATTGAGTATTCCTGTTCTTTCCTAAAGTTTTTTTTATTCATGGGGATTTCTTTTTCATCTCTTGGAACAATCGTTAGATTTCCCTCCGCCCCGTCCATCTTGGACGTGACTTTGGTGATCCTTGATTTCATTAAAGGCGAAATTGGTCACGGGGCTATCTTCTTTTTTAGCTCCCGCTTCCTTTTTCATCTCTTGGATAAACTCAAATTGCTCGCCTTTGGTTGTAATATTAAAAGAAGTTTCTATGGTATTTATAACACTCGACACTCTTTGGCCATCCCCGAGATCGCCCTTTTTTTCTTTTAATGACTGGCTTTAGTCAATGTCGCATTTCGAGTGCTTGGTTAGATCTCCTAACCTAATGTAATGAACGAGAAGATGCGGTGAATCAATCAGTATTAGCTAAGGAAAGCATTCTAATTCTGGGGAAGATAGGAAATCTTTCTTTATAGGAAAGATTTATAGGGAATCTGTGCTTACTAAGCCTTTCAAGACTCACACGAGACCCAGGATGGAAGTAGCGAAATCAGCAATAGAAGAGAAAGCCGCAGCCGTATGGAGAGCGTTTTTCACTTTTTTTGTTTTGATTGGTGGATCGGTCAGGGTGGGCTAGGTCTTTGTTGATAGAAAGCGCCCCGTAGAGTTTCACGGGTCTATCTCGTTGCCATATTGTCGGGCAGGGTCTCCCACTCGTTCTAGGATCCTTCCTTGAATCAACTCGTTCTGGGCTACTTTAATAGTTGTTCACATGACTCCCTGATCGCGATGCGCGGACTTTGCTTTTCTAACGATTGGAATCGATCGAACTAGCTCGTGAAATTTGACTTTCCTTATCCTTTCCAGTCCAGTCCTTCGAGTACGTGATTTGTGGGAATCTCAACCAACCCGGCTCGCTTCCTTGATTTGGTGTCCCTCTTGCCATTCCAATCAATATCCTTCAATCTCTCCAAAAAAGGCACGCTAGAGATGATTGAACGACAGGACCGGTATAGATAGATGATCCGCGGCAGAGAGGTATCTATATTCCACTATGTGATGAACGAGAAAGGACGAGCACGACTGAAGTGGCTATACATACAAATCCATTTACGGATATATATGCTCCGATTGGGTCAAGATGCGGGAGGACTTCACTGGCAAAGATTGAGGTGAGGGTCGCCCGCATCGTACTTCTATTACTTACAGCAAGTGAAGTGAAACAAGCAACGGCCTTAGAGATAGATAGGGGCGTCTGCTCCTTAGCGCTTCCCTTTGATTGCGGAAGAAACTTTATCGCTCACATCAATGAATGGGAGTCTTCCTTCTTCTTAGTTTCACACTAAGCTAATTCAATCCTTAGCCCAACCAAGCACTAAGCTCAAATCAACCTTCTCGCTATCGATTACATGATGTCAAGAAAAGGCCTTACTTCACTCCTCGGACTATGAGTGTCTTCAAACCTTGAACTATCGGTCGAGCACTACGTTCCTTGAAGGCTATGCAATCTCTATCAAGTCTTAAAGGTACTCAGTTCTTCCCTGCCCTTGCTTGGGACTTTCATTCCAAATCCCTATCGGTCTTTCTTCCCAGAAATCGATAAAGAGAGAGCGATCCCCTTTCCTGTAAAGGTACTGTACTAAACCAGTCCAATGAGACAGACAACTGCAACAGCTAAAGCATATTCAGATAATTGAATAGCCTCATATCAAGCTATTTCACTTCCTCCCTTCCCTTCTCTATTGAGGTTGCTTTTGTTGACTTGAAAGCGAGTGAAAGATCAGGAAATTGAATCAGGAAATGGAATTTCACTAAAACTAAAAGAAGGATCAGAGTAAGCGAAGGAAGTTTCTTCTATCGCTGCTGTCTTAGTGACTCCCCCTATAGGCACGAAGTTCTCGACTGTAAAGAAAGAGAGGGGTGATATAGCTCCGGCCTGATCGTGGATTTTGAAGGCAATCTAATGTGCACAGCTTTGGAAGAAAGGTTTTCTTTATTTCCAGCTCCGGATCTAGTTCATGAAGAAAGACCTTTTACGCTATAGAGCCAATAGGATCAGGATCGTAATTCAATTATCAGAATATTATTAATTAATAAATCATATGATTTACGATTTAGTTGGTTTTCTTCTTACTCTCCTCCGGTGAAAGAAGATTGATTTAGAGTCTCGTGCTGGTCACTGAACTGAAGTAACTGAACTAGATAGAGCTATCTTTATCTCCTTAGCGTATTGGTATTTACCATAGCGTATTGTATCTCCCCTCTGGGATGGGAAATAGGATTTACCTGTAAAGGAGAGGATTGAAGTGACTCGAGCTGCATTAAGCTCTTCTCGCTTCTTTTTTGCTCTTGTGCTATCGCTCCTTCTTAGCAATTCTCTTCCTACTTCCTATGGTTGAGCTTTTTCAATCCTATCCCATTGCCCTAAGAGCAAAGATAGACGGGGAAGTGACTGTTCAATAAGAAAGATTGATTTATCAGAGGTAGGAATGAAAGAAGAGGTAGGTATGAAATCACTAAAGGAAAGTATATTATAGTAGTCCCACGTATCCATATAAAAACTATAGGGGAGGAAGAATCAATCTCCAATGCTGATACAAAGGCAAACCCGTAACCGCGCTTTCACTTAAACACTTAAGCCGAGGCCAGGAACAGAACCCCCAGCTTTCGGGTCTGGGGGGAAATTCACTAAAGCAAGGGCAAAGGCTTCCACGATTTTTATAACTCCTTTTACCATGTTCAGGCTGATCGGATTAGGGAGCTGGATAGACGAGATATTCCTAAGTTTGAGTCCTTAGATGATAGGGCTGGCTATAGGCAAGTTTCCCTCATAAAGAAATGCACAAATTAGAAAGACTGGACTAACTAATCTCATAGGATATTTAACCTTCTCTGACATAGATCATTTTAAATAATAGCGGAATGCCTCTAAGGCATTGGGCCAAGCAGCAAGAATATGTAGTGCTAGACCCGGTCTCGATCTGAGACCCTTCCTTTCAGGCTAAATGAAAGCAATTCGCCAAGCTAATTGAATCCGTTTTGAGAGTTAAGAAAGAGCTTACATTTCAGGTTTCTCATGGATGAACGTGAACGGACATAGAATCAAAACTACTTTGACTACGGAATTGCCGTAGAGATTTGTAAGGTAGTCACCGATTGTAAGACTTCGACGGCTTATAATGAGAAAAAAAGGACTCGCTCACGGAAGCAAGAAAGAAGCATACGGCTTACTAAGACACTAGGCAATGAGCCCTCATACACATGAACTCCATATAAGACTGACTTACAGGGGTACCAAGACTGAATGGTTTAGAAGAAGTCAAAGAAGAATAAAATGCCCATTACACGACTCGTAGCAATACATAGAAAAAGGTTTCTAAAAAGAAAGAAGAAGCCGTTGCCCCTTGGTGCCTAGGCCTGCAACCTCAGAACCTCGAGCGGATGCCCTTACTCCGAGTCGCAGATCTTACTGAAGGATTGACTTCTTAAAAGAGTATGGGAAGGGTGAGCCACCTGCAGCCGCAACAACATTCACTACCTCTACGGGACGGACAAAATGACTACGGAATAGACAGGAAAGCAAGGGATTTTGTGAAGCATACCGAGAGAAAGAGCACTGAGAAGACGAAGCAAGAAGTCTAGTTGGCTTAAGTCGCCAAAAAGTGCTTCCTTTCCTATCTCAGTAGGAAATTGTCAGAGTCTCCGATTGAAAAAAGAGGAGGTCTCATTCCAATGAGAATCAAAGGCAATCGGGATTCATCTCCCTTTTTTCTTTGCTTTGCTTCTAAGCAGTCGGCCCAGTCTCGTAGGTAGGAGGCCTGTGAGCTAGTTCCTTTGCTATCTATGGATGATGAAAAGTTTCACTAGAATCAATCCTCTGGTACAACTTCCTTTCTCTCTCTCTGATGGATAGCAATTCATCTCTCTGATAGTCAAGGCAGGTAAGCCAAGCGCTAGAAAGCTGAAGTGAAGAAAGTTCATCATAGAAGGGAGAATCATTCCATGCAAGCAAGCAAGCCTTATTCGACAAGGAGGGTGGAGACGGGTTTTTTCCCCTTCCTACTACAAAAAACACAAATAAAGTTCGAGTCAGTCTTTTACTATAGAATTCTTTCTTACTACAATTTGATTCAACCTCTAGTAAGAAAGGGGAGGCCTACTCATTCCAGCAGGAGTGAGTGGGGAAAGGGAGAAAAAAGCTTTCACTTTAATTCAAATTCCTGCTTTTCGACCCAGAGGCTGAGGAAGCGGAAGCTAGGTTAAAAAGCCAGCGGCAAGCGCACAGCCTACAAGCAGCAATCGTATGGCTAAGTCAAAGCGGAAAGTCTTCTTTTTTCTCGGGCCGCCGCCAATCCTTTTTTATTTATTTTTCTCCCAAAAAAAAGGAAAGGGGGTTAAGACTCTGGCTTTAGCTTTCTCTCCTCTGCTCTGAGGAAGACTACTCGCTTGCTTCGACAGACGAACTTCTGCTAGATTCTTCATCTGATGAGTAGAAGACGCTTGAATGTAAAGTCTAGAAGAGATAGATTCTGCCTTCGTAGACTGATGAGCCTTAGCCATTGATCTCTTATTTCTCTTTGCTGCTGATGGCTGTACTTGGCGATGTACTTTGGCCATCTTGGATCCTTCTTTCTTTCTTCGAACTCTACTGATAAGAAAAAAATGAACTCCGTCTTTCTCCTCGTGAACTTGGCCGACTTCCTTCATCAAGAAGAGACCAACCAATCAAGAGAAGAAGGAACCTACCAAGCCGAAATCGAGTTCCAAAGAAAGGGGCATTTTAGAAATCTTTATCCGATCTGGAAATGCTTATCTTATATGGCGGAGAAGCAAGATCCTATGTCGGGCACACTCCCGATCTTTGAAAGCGAATTGAACCAAACTCAATGCACCCTTCAGTCCCAGTTTCCTCAAAGAAAGTTAGACTCCGTTCTTTCATTCTTTTGCAAAAGAAACAGGGATGAAAATGGAAGAGCATGCGCTTAGCCTCGGGCCTAGACTAAGACAGCACGATCCCAAGACAACGGAAATATTACGAAAGAATAAAACCGAAGCTCGGAATCTACACAACAACACCCTAGAGGACATCATTGCCTCAAGTAAAGTAAGATCAGGTCTGACACATAGCAAATTAAATTACCTAAAGTCACAACATGATCCTACTCATGATATACATCCCATACTAGATTGAACCTAGCACGGATCTCCACTGCACCTACGAACTCGCTTTCTATTGTAAGCAAAGTACTAAAAGTACTAATGGTTAATAATATTTCATACTGTAGAAAGGAAGAAAAGAAGTACCGATCTTCGCGTCACCGCACCTCAGTCTTGCTTTTTCTAATTAGATATCCCAATTCGGAGTAAGCGGCCCATTAATGAAAGTGCAATCCCATGATGTCGAGCAAGATGACTCGTCCCCTCACTCAAGATAGAATGACCGGGGATTGAACCTACAGTAGATAGATCAGAAGTAACTTCAAGAGTAGGTACATCAAGAATGGAACCCTGAAGACCAACTCAAGGTGGATAGAGAGATAATTGAGCTGAGAACCCTATTACTATGACTGGCATACGGAATCTCTACTTTTCCGGGAAAGCATTCGATCCCGCCGAAGATCGAGTAGGAAGAGAGGCGACCAACGGAAGATCTCAGCGCGATCATTGCAAAAAGTAGCTCTGAGGGCCCTTCTTACCTTCTTTATATGGGTATGAATGACATAAGCTGGGGGAAAGCTTCCTTCTGAGGAAAGCCTGAGTTCACCACAGGGAGCTCATAGGGCACGACTAAGACATCGAACCACTCAAACTCATGATTGATGGTGATCGCACTCAAACGATCATAGGCTGAGCGTCTATAAAAAACATCATGCCACCTGGTACGACTGGGGGTTGAGGTTAGATTCTTTTACTCATGTGAGGAGCTAGCTGTTCAATTCAAGAGAGTCGCTTGCCTGCCGATCCGAGAGCGAGAAGAAAAAGCAGAGAGCGGAGGCTCTCTCCACAATATACTAAAAGACCTCTCCCGTCAGGGGGCTATCAGCCCTATATATCACGACAAATGATAGAAAATGTTCAGAAACTATCCCTTCCATATGTTGGAAGATAGGAAGATTCAATTATATAATAAGGGGGGAGAAGACTAAGTACGCCTTGTCATAGAAAGAGCGAGAGAGAAAGGCTTTCTGACCCATCCAATCCACTATTTCCCCTTTCCATTGATTCTTTCTTTCTTGTTATGAATGCGGCTTGCTACGACTACTTTTCTTTTTATAGCGTTGTCAGGCTTGCAGGTCCGGTTCATGTGGGGATGCCGGGTCGGTCAATTGCATTAGGTAAAGTATCTGACAGGGGCCTACCTTTATTGCTTGCTAGCGGGCTAGGAGATTCGGTGACTTGGTCCGTTCGCTATTCTCTTTTCAGCCATTCTTGTATGCGTGTAGCCTAAGCCTACCTTTTGATTGGATTTGCTCCATTTAACACCCGCCCATCTTCCTTCCCATTCTGGTTGGTTGGTTCGTTATGATTCGTATAGTACATAGCTTTATCTGGTTGGGTACGTACGGCTGTTCCTGCAGCTTGTGGAGGTGACCAGCATGCCCGAATGGAATATTGACTATCCCGTAGAACTGACCTAGTCGCTCGTGAAGGAGCTGGTCATCATGGAATATAGTATATGTAGGTGCAGGTCTTCCTAGAGCGAACCCCCATGTGTGTTATACGTTATGATCCGACACGACATTAAGAAGGATTGACTTAAAAAAGGTTTCGATACGCCAATAGGGTTAGAGTAGCAAACAGGAAATCCCCTCTTCGCGCGGATAGGGCCCATCTATTATGTCAGTTCCTTTCCTTCCCCATGGTTTAAAGAGCTAGCTTGCCTTAGCGCCTTTCCTCGTCCATGCTAAGTCGGGGGAAAGGCGAAATCTTAGATGGGCCTTCAAGAGCTCTTTTGGGGACATCATTATTCTTCGCGTTACCGCGTCTCTTAGAATGAGTCAATCGAATCGTCTCTTGTGCTACGGTCTAATATCTGTGTCAAATCTAGCAAACCCGGAGAGCCCCAAGCAGCTTGCTTATTCTTATATAAGAAATAGGGATCAGAAGTCCCATGCTAGCATTGCTCGCTTACGCCCTCAAAGCTTGTAACGGCTTATCTGGCTATTGATTCATAGCCATATGTGGAATCAGTCCCTTTCTATTCCGAAATAGGGGATTCGTTTACAGCTTTCCTCCCCGACGGGAAAAACCAGGTATGGTATGAACTCGATTGAAACGGAGATCGGAGAAGTAATAGCCCTTTTCTACTATGCTTTGATCTGCTTCCAGTAATGGGAGGACTTGCCTTTGCCCTTACTCTTTTAATGAAATATCTGTTTTACTGGGATACCATGAATCGTAGCGTAGATCTTTCTTCTCCTTAGGTCTAACGCTTGATCTCTTTCTCTTCCCGGAGAAGGGCTTATTCCGACAAGACTAGCAGCTTCTTTTTCGCCTAGTGAGTTGCCGTCACTGAACTCTGCCACGGAAAGACCTTTTGAGTCGAACTATAGCGGAAAAAATAGCTGCTGATTCTTCTTAAACGGATCCATCTTCTTGAATTTCATTCCTACCCGTTCGCTAGCCTTTGTTAGTTAAGACGCTTCATTGAACAAGAGAGAAGACCTGTAATGCCGACTCTATTTCCTTGCTCGATGCGAGGAATAGCCTAGTTTCAGTGTGCCCATGGGACTTGAAAGAGAGTTTTTTGACCCACACCCGAGGGCTTTTTCTGTAAAATGCTATCTCAAAACTTATACCCTAGGTTTGATTCAAGGAAAGCGCCAAATGGTTGGTGATAAAGAAAAAGACCCGGCTTCCTTTCTTTAACGAGGCTCAGTATGTTGCCCGCAATAGGTCTCCAAGACCCTGTTGATCTGCTAAATGAGTGTGCTCTCAACTCGACTTGCTGCTGCAGCAGCTTCTCAATGCGGCCAACTCCGTCTGCTCAATGCGCCAGCCACCTTTTGCACCTTTTTGAATTTTTTCAGGTATTCCATGACTATCTCGACAAGTTCGTTGTGGTCTACCTCGATGACATTTTGTGGTGTACAGCTCCACGTTGGAGGAACACATGGAGCATTTGAAACTAGTGTTTGGGAAGCTGCGAGAGAACCAGCTATATGTGAAGAAGGAAAAGTGTTCCTTTGCTCAGGAAAAAACCCTCGGCCACTCCTCACAAGTAAAGAAGGTTTGGAATCGATTGTAGACCCGGCCTGATTTTCCTTTTGATAGTCTTGCAAAAGTTGCAGCTATTGCTTCAATCTGTGTTCAACCAGAGGCATCGCACAGACCTTTCATGGGTGAGCTTGTTCAGGCCTTTCAATTAGTATGTAATGAGTGCGATGAAACAAAAGAACGGGGATCGTTATTATTCTTTTTCCTATTTCCGATATGAATGCTGCCAATGCAATCCAGGCTACTTATTTTTCGGGTAGATCCGGGATTTTCATTTTCTTGCCCATTCGTCTGAAAGATCAAATGCTTTGTTAAGAATAGATAGTCCTTGTATTAGATCTTTCCGCTCAGCTATTTTCCTAACTGAATGAGTTAGCATGGAGTATGATACAGAGAGAGAGGTCTACCCCAATCTGGTACCTAATCTTATATACAGCATTAGCATATCGGCATATTGCTTGTTCGGTGTGGTACACATATCTGTCAATGTCAATCAAGTAATAGAATTCATTCCCCCCTAGCCCTATGTGCTGAGGAAAACGTGAAGAATTGCCATTTTATGAGCTTGTAAGGCTCGTCGTTGAAGTCCCCGAATAAAGGGGAAAGGGCTATAAGTAGGCCGTTTGCTATTGCTATAAGGGCTGCTCGCCTTTATAGCTTCGCTTTATTCAAGCGTTTTCGCACAATGAAGTGTGCATCCGGTGTCCGCGAGGCGAATGCCCGGTTGTGAGATGGCGGACTCAGTCCGGGTCTTACCCTTCTCTATATTTGGTTATTTAACCTCACTCTGATGACACTCAGAGTCCTTTTCTTGGTTAGAAGAGGTGCCTCCCCTCGGCTGTTTCTACAGCCGTTTAGGCGAGTCTTGGTCGTTTTCAAGGTAGAAGTTTTTTATAGATATCCACCTCACGGTGGGATCGGACGGTGACGCGGAAGCCAGTCCAGCGGTAAGCTAATACCACAGGTTTGGAATTGGCTGTCGCGCCAGGGCAGGGCGTACCGGCTAGGAAGCACATTAGGAAACTAATATGAATCCTACCCGATATCCATTTGATAAACTTCTATCCTTGAGACCGATCAGGTGGCACAAGATTTTGGAAAATCTTGCCACTACTAGTATCAATCTATAAGAAGATTATACTAGTGGTAGCTGATGGTCTAACCAAGGAAAATTGTATTGGAGCTTACCTCGTCGCCAAGCAGGTAATTTATCTAAGGTCCCCTGTTTACCGCACTTTATTTAAAGCAGGCCTCGGTCTGTTTACAACAAGCGTATGCAGGTGTGAAACAGCCTCATAGCCTATTACCAGTGCCGGTATCTCTTTTGAGGGCAGGATATCCGAAGAGAATTCCTGCATTTCACCGTAGAATGATGATGGTGAAAGACGATAAGGCTGATATGCTAGTACGCATTTATTTATCATATTTGAGTTTATGTAGGGGGCTATCCGCCTTGCAAAGAAGGTTGATATATATTGCGATTGCGTTCTATCATATCGCCAATATATATTCCTGACAGAGCATATCGGAGAATATCTGATAGAATGCTGTCAGCGAAGGACTTACTTCTGAGGTACTGTCCTGGTATGCTAACCACTCCCTTGTGTCAAGGGTTAAAGTGGGAACCAGCCCTTCCTTCAGATCGATCCTCTTCGAAAAGAGGTGTAAGGGGAAGATTTTTGAACCTTCACCATGAACTATTTTGGTTTATCACCTATAGCCAATATGCTAATTTTAACACAATGTGGGGATATCTATGGGTTTGGATATCCATTATGGTCCAATTTCAATATAATATTAGGACTTTCGGGTTTCTTTGCTACCAAAATTTATCTGCTGTTGCAGCTCACAAACTCTCCCCACGGTCAACTGCACGTGTCTTCTTAGGATTTTAAGATCACTAGAAAGGATATTGATGCTACTCGAAGGCAACAGGCAAAGTGATTCTCTCAAGGCATTTACTTTTCATGAGAATCACTTTCCCTTCGTGGTTGGTGGATCCAACCACTTTGTCGCCGGGTGGTCCGCTGTCCGGTCACTCGGAGTTCAAATTCGATCCATTAGGTTCTTCTATTTTAAAAGAAACTCACTCAAGAAAACATCTTTGATTACGATTAAAAGACAGTGGAACTGGACTACTATACAACAATGAAAAACAAAAAAAAGGAATTACAGAACCAAGTAACATTGCAAAGGCATAATGATTACCTATTACGACTGGGTTTAAAAAGATTGTAAAATTCCATCCTCTGCGAGCAAGTTCTTTCATACAAGACTGACGCAAGTAAGTGATAAAAACCTTTTTTTTGGGTATTCATTAAGAGAGTAAAGGACAGATTTTTTACCGCATTCCCGCAATTCATGCAGCCTTTCAGTTAAGACTGGAAGACTGTATTCAGTCAGTCGATCGCGGTGAAGGATTGCGTTACGCAGCAGAGACTCTCGGTACTCATCCCAAAAGGCCGATCTGTCAGGGTTAAGTTTTGCCATCTCAGAAAGAATTGTGTTTTTTAAAAAAACAAGGGCTTGAGCCTTTATACGGCTTGGCTTCGCTATCGCTCCTATGTAGTGGTCGGCCTTAAAAGTTGTATTCCTCCCATAAAAAAATGCCTATTATCTAGTGCTAGAAGCTTCGCCAGAAGCAAGCAAGACGAGGTCGCTCTGCTTCGTAGACAAGGCTCGTTCCGTACTTGACTTACGAGCTCGTGTAGTACAGTACTCGCCCCTATCTCTAAAGAAAAAAGGGGCTTATGCACTCCACTCGCTGTCTACTAAACGAGCGTTAGAGCGAGCGAGCGAAGCCTTCCATTTAGTGGCTTCCCCCCTTATCCCTCACCCTACTCTTTCATTTCCGCTTAAGCTTCCCCGGTTTGTGGGATTAATTGATTGGATACCCAAGAACCATAATCTTTACTAGGAACAGCTTCTACGACAATAGATAGGGGTCAGGTTTTGTTTGGCATCTATGCCCCCCTGCCCTCCAAACAGTATGGGAGCCTTTCAGCTCGTACTGCTCACACTCCTAGATCTTCACGGCACCTCCTCCACCATAGTGTGAGCTGGGAGCAGCTCCGAAAAGCGAGGCCTACTTACAAATTAGCTTTCAACAACACCACGAAAAAAGTAAACTATGGTTGCCCACTGATCTGATCATAGGTGAAATCCAATCCCTTCGCCTATCGGAAGCGAGAAAACGAGCAGCAAGCTGAAAAAGCCCTAAACCCAGCAATCTTCCCTCCTCTCCCAGCAAGAAAACGGATGCGCGTCTAACGCGCAACGGCTTTCGCGCGTTTGCGCTCAGTCCGTTGCTTGTTCGTCTAACGCGCAACGGCTTTCGCGCGTTTGCGCTCAGTCCGTTGCTTGTTCGTCTAACGCGCAACGGCTTTCGCTAACGCTCAGTCCGTTGCTTGTTCGTCTAACGCGCAACGGCTTTCGCGCGTTTGCGCTCGGGCCGGTGCTTGTTTGCTCGAGCAAAGCGAGAGGTACGAAGTCGCTCGAGCGTCAGCTCGAGGGCTAATGGCGCGTTTGCGCTTTAGTTTTGTTTTCTTGCTGGGAAAGGAAAGCTTTTTTTTGTGTTTGGTCGCGAAGCATCTGGTTTTTTGTTTTATACGTTAGCCAATAAGTGAGTTCATTTCCACTTTCTTGACATCAAGTAAGAAGAAGAAGATCAGATCGAATCGATTATTACTATCTATCGACTTGCTTGCTAAGACTTCCCAATTAGTCTAGTATGTCTCAGTGCTAGCAATACAAACTTGCCAACTGAGGCTTAACATTACATTGCAAGAACAAAACCATTTTGATTTTATAACATTAACTTTTTCTTTATGACCAGAGGCACCACAAAACTCTTGAAGAATGCGTTGAACTACAGCCACTTGATCTAACGTAGCCTCCGCAAACAAGACGAAATCATCCGCAAAAAACAAGTGTGATACCCCCGACACACCCGAAAAGGGATCCACTCACCCTGGTTGACTGCAGCTTGAATTAAGTGGCTCAACCTCTCTCTCCATACACAAGACAAAGAAAGAGCAAGATATGACCCTGTCGAAGCCCTCGCAAAGGATAAAAGGTATCTGTTTTATCGCCAGTGATTAAGACCCGCATGGCCATGATAAATAAGATGACTAGGCAATCCCATCTGAAGCAAAGTCTCCAACATAAACTTCCAGCTTACTCTATCATAGGCTTTCTCCAGGTAAACTTTAACGGCAAAGAAGCCAGTCTTCATAAACCGCATAGAATGAATGATTTCTTGTGCAAGAAGAATGTTGTCCAAAAGAGGCGCGTAGCTCTCGACTGTAAAGGAGAGGGCTTGAGGCGCTTGAAATGATCCAAAATGGAAGCCTTTTAGGCTTAGAAAAGAGGAGGTGGATGAGCGGCAACAAGTTGTCCTTTCGATGGCAAGGCAAGAACAACCAAGAGACAGGATGGGAATGGGTTGGAAAGAAGGAAAGAGCGGAGAACAACCGGGAGGACATACGAGTAGATGTCCTTTATCCTACAATCGATAGAGGTAACGACACTGTTGTCTGCTTCTTGGCAGACCGGATGAGCCAACCCTTCTCTGAGATCTAGGTGGATCTCTTGCGGCCGTTGAAGATAAAAAGAAAAAGACTGAACTCGCTTTCGACTGGCGGAATGCTCTCGTCGTGTTCGTTTCATATCGCTCGGTTAAAACTACTACGAGCACATTTGCCTTACGATGGAAGGTACGTAGGTAGATAACTCTTCTTTTTGGCCATTTTGTGCTTATGAATAGGTGGCGTACAAGCCTCTTTCTGACCGCACAGGCTACACAAGCCAGGTGCTGGAGTTACAGATTCTGCCATGGAAGCTTTTGAGTGACTGAGCACAAAGACGAGAAAGCAGTTGAAATTCTTGGCTCACTGGAGCTTGATAGGATCATCCAGGATTTCGGTTCCACGAACAGATACAGAGATATCAATCGTTCATTGTTCATTGTTACAGAGATTTGAGTGAGACCCAGTTGACCACAATTAGAGATCTCCTCAGATTCATGCTTGCTTTCAAGTCCCGAGATTGAATGATTTTTCCCATCGGTCACTGAACCACCTTTTGTCACTTCACTACGAAAGAAGCAGACTCTATAAGTCTTACCAAATTGGGCTTGCCTTTATCTTCTCTTGATCTCGGCTGATTCAACTC